AATAGATTCGTAGACCGGGCCGGCTTATCCGTTTTAAATTTAAAAGGTTTCTATAGGGCCTTTTTCTATTTCTTGTATGTCGCAGGGTTGAAACCAAAAAATATTTATCGCTTTCTCGATGTTTCCTCACATTTTCGATAAAACCTTCTCGTAAAAGGATTTTAACAATGTTTTCGGTGATATTAGTAGATGCTATTCGAACTACTCTTTTTCTATCCATACCCGCATTGCGTATAGAGGTTAGTATGTCAGCAATAGTGTCCCTACTCATGATGGACTAAAATTCTTGTTGCCCCCAAATTTTGATATAATCAACATGTTTTTTTACTTATTTTTTTGTTTATGAAACAAAATTATATTCTTAAATTAAAGGTATATGCGTGAAACACAATCTACTAAATTTATTTGAATCTATTTCTTTCCAATACTCTACTATAACTATATCATAGTCTCCTCTTATATTTTAAGACTATTATAATACCTCGGGCGCCAATGAAACTATTTTAGTAAAATTTAAATGCCTCAATTCCCGGGCGATCGCACCAAAAACGCGAGTTCCTTTAGGATTTCCTTCTTGATCAATGACAACTGCGGCATTGTCATCATATCGTATTAGCATACCGTTGTCACGTTTAAGTTCTTTGCAGGTACGTACAATTACAGCTCTGACCACTTCCGATCTTTCTAGGGGCATATTTGGTATTGCTTCTTTAATCACAGCAACAATAACGTCGCCGATATAAGCATATCGGCGATTACTAGCTCCTATGATTCGAATACACATCAATTCTCGAGCCCCACTGTTATCTGCTACATTCAAATGTGTCTGGGGTTGAATCATTTTTTTATTTGTTCTTTCAATGCAAAGGGCTAAGAAAAAGAAAGAAATATTTTTTGTCAAAAAAAACCTTACATTTTTCATTCCCAGAATTTATTTTCTTTGATTCTACATTCTTATCCCAACATAATAAATTGAGTTTTGATAGGCATTTTGGACGCTGCTATTGAAATAGCCTTTCTGGCTATATTTTCTGCGACCCCGCCTATTTCATAAAGGATTCGACCGGGTTTAACAACAGCTACCCAATATTCAGGCGAGCCTTTACCCGAACCCATACGTGTTTCTGTGGGTCTTACTGTAACTGGTTTGTCGGGAAATATACGTACCCATATTTTTCCACCACGACGTGCATTTCGTGTCATTGCCCGCCGCCCTGCTTCTATTTGTCTAGATGTGATCCAAGCGGGTTCAAGCGCTTGAAGAGCATATTTACCGAAACTAATATGATTACCTCGATAAGACATTCCCTTCATTCGTCCTCTATGTTGTTTACGGAATCTGGTTCTTTTGGGGTTATAGTTGATGGTTCTTTCTGAATTCCACCTCTACTACAGAACTGGACGTGAGAGTTTCGTCTCATCCAGCTCCTCGCGAAAAAAAAAAGGGGGGGATTCAAAATATTTAATTTGAATTGATAATTGATATATATATTTAATGAATAATAGATGAAATCGCGGTATTCTTTGACATTGAAGCTAAATCCTATTAGTGTTTTGTATACCCTGTTCGGGTATTTTGGATATATAATTAAACCTATTAAACATATATTTCTATTTCTTTTTTTATTGTATCGTATCGGATTGCCCCAAATCCAAAATGTAGCAATCCAAAAAAGAATGTTTTCGCGGGCGAATATTTACTCTAAATATCTATTTTAGTTTAGTTGTAAGGTTAATGTTAATTCAGTACTTCTCAGATCAGAATAGATTAATTATTTATCGGTTCTTTCCGCCATCCCGACCAATGAATCGTTAGGATTTGATTTCAATAAAATCTTTTGCATTCATGGGTTCCATCGTTCCCATCGCTTCTTGTTTAATGGTTAGGTCTTAATTTTACAACGGAGCTCTTAATGAAATTTATTTTTGAGTCAATTTTCTCAGTCTTTATTGGCTCAAGGCTCTTGGTTTTTTGTTCTATATCTATCATTTAATTATGTATGAATCAGTATTGATGCTTTATTACATTGTCTTTTATGAGATGACTAGATGACTCATAGACCTTACATATTGGAATTCTATATCATTGATATTCTTTTTCTCTCTTTCTTTCACCCTTCTATTCACATATTTTTTCTATATTCCGGTTCACACCTTAGAATTAGATTTTTTTCTTTTTTAGTTTATGCAAAACAAATTTAAGTTGCTACAATGATATGAAAAATTTATCATATCTTGACTGCTTTGTTGGATCTAGATAATGCGAAGTGATGAGTTGGTTCTTAGTTCTATAGTTATTAGCTCATACTAGGGGGCTTGTTTTTTTTGAACCTTATTTATTCCTAAAAAAACCAACGAGTCACACACTAAGCATAGCAATTATATCAAACATTCAATCGAATTTTTATTCAATCCTATAGAATTAAAGAATTACGGAATTAAGAGCTCTTTTTTTTTATATTCAATCAAAAAAATGAACGAGTTTCTTATTTTTTGTTGG